TTATTCTTTTCTATTTATTATTGTTTATTGTTTGATTATGTATTGTGGAATTTTTTTGAAAGGAAAGAGTCTAATAATTTTCTGTGGTGGAACAAAATATCTCTCATCCCCTTCTCGAATAGATTCTTTTTTGTTGTTTCTAAGGGAATGTTATTATATTGTTTTGAAGGGTGTACGAATCCTCCGAATCCGGTACCAGCGGGTAGCAACGCCCCCAAAATAACGTTCTCTTTCAAGCCTTTCACCCAATCGATACGCCCCCGGAGAGCTGCTTTTGCTAAAACTCGAGCAGTTTCTTGAAAACTCGCTTCCGATATGAAACTTTGAGTATTGAGAGATGCTTTTGTTATTCCCAATAAAATGGCTTGATAACGGATCCCTTCTTCTAAAGCACGCCCCATTCGTTCTGCTCGCAACAATCCAATAAGTTCTCCAGGTAAAAAAACATTAGACATTCCGTCTTTTGAAACCAACACTTTTGATGTTATTTGCCGTACAATAATTTCGATATGCCGATCATGAATTTGCACCCCCTGGGATCGATAAACTTTTTGGATCTTATTAACCAAAGAGATGCGACTTTGCACTATAGTTAGCTCAGCACCAATCAAGAATCCCCAAGGAATTCCAAGAATTCTTGTTATACACTCGTTCCAACCCTCAACCCTCTTTTCTAGGTTCATCGATATTGAATCAATTGAACGTACTTCTAACACTTGTTCCACTTTTGGAAGACCTTGTGTTATATCACCAGATCTCGATTTTTCATATATAAATGTAACTAACGTATCTCCTTCGTAAAGGATTTCTCCATAAAGCCCATGAACAGTTGCTCCTGGGGTGACTAAATAAGGCTTAGCTGATCGTATTACTACAGAGTCAACTTGAACAAGGATAACTTGACCCGATTTGAGGGGGGGTCTTTTTGTGTCTATACAGACATTTTCACAAATAAACTGTCCAAGACTAATTATTTTAGATGTCTCTGTACAATAATTGTGGGGGAGAAAATACCAATTCAAATTCAATGGATTCAAACTCATGCTACTGCGCGGATTGGGATTATAAATTTTCCCATTTTCCGCAATGAAATAATATTTCAATTTTAATTGAAAGGACTGTTTGAAATTCTCAAGTTTCAAATAGTTAGTTATTAAGATCTGATTATGAGTTAGTAATCGATCAAATGAATCAAAATTCGCAATTGGAAGAGATGTTCCTAAAGAACCCAATAAAGTCCTAATTGGAATTAGGGGATCCTCTTGAATTGATTCTTGTACGACCTTGTGATATTTTGCACCCTTGACTGGGTGGTCCATGTCCATTCGAGAACAATTGGATGATGACAAAATGCTCAACGACTGACATTCCTTATTTCTATTCAACAATGTATGAACAGTTCCTTGATTTTGGTTAAGGCTTTGTTGAATTCTTGCCTTGGAATAGGGATTGAGATTGGTCCAATCTAATCCAGTATCAGCAAGCAACCCTAAACCCAAAGGATCATTCCTTTTTCCGATATACGACATTGGGGATTTCACAAAGTCGATTCTTAGGAAATGACGAATCAAATCGTTTGTCCTTATTTCAACAACGGAAGCGCGGGCTGCTTCACTCGAAGAACTTTTTTTTTCTTGGTTCCAATTCAAAACTAAACACGTTCGAACTAATTGAAGACTTGTGTCAGAAATTCCTCGAATTGGTTTGCCATTTCCATAAAGGAGATAATTGACAACTCGAAGTTGCACATTATCCCGTTCCTGCAATAGATCGGGGGGGAAAAGTGTGGGCAAAGTTATACCGTCCATTATTTTATATGTGACAACAGGCCGAACCAAAACAAAAAACTTTTTCTTGCTAGGCGTAATCCGTTGGACATAGATCCAATTTTTCATTTTTTTTGATTCCTTAGCATATGTTTTTCCTGTTCCTGATGCTATGAAAAGGCCGCTATGCCCGGATATCTTATCTGCCCCTCCAGGGAAATAGATATCTCCAGAAAAGATTTTCAGTTCAATTCTTTTTTTTTTTTTCTCCACCCTGACTAACCCGCCTACTCGGCTTCTTCTATTTAAGGTGATTTGTGTATCTACCCCAATGATACTATTGTTCCGTACCATTATGGAATAAGATCCGGGTAGGATATGCACTTCTTCGGGAATGAAAAAAAATCGATTTACGTTCGTTTGGTGTTTTGGTGGAAATTCATGGACTCCTCGATACTGAATCAACTCCTCTTTTTTCACGATTGAATCCATTTCTAGAGTCCCATATTTAAGAATGCCCGAACTCTTTCTTCTGTATCGAGGATCGTCGAAAAAAGCAAGAATACTATTTCTACGGAAAATACCATTTATGGGTATTTCAATCGAGATACCTGAACAGGGCAACATTAGTTCCTTCTTGTGTTCTTGAATCGATTGGAGTGGAATGATAAAGTGATTTCTTCGCCTCTTTGAGAATAAATTTGAGAAAAAATCCGAATTCTCGTCTAGAATAGGTAGAATAGCCGGATATACGAGATTAGAATGATCAGTACATATGATTCGATTTAGGTCTGAATAATCAGAAATCCTATCTTCTTTTTTACTTTTACCAGAAAAATCCACATTTTGTCTCGTTCGATCATTAGTTTCTGAAAGGTTGGAAGTATATCTTCGTTTGACAGAAAGGGAATGCGCACTCATTTGATCCTGATCCCTGTGAGGTGAAAGGGAGACTAGACTGGAACGGTACGGCTCCCCTAATAATATCCATAAATGATTTGTTTTTGATAAAAAATGAACATTCCCATATGGAAATTCAGGTGCATGATACACATCGGTACGCCAGTGCATTTCTCCGTCTGAATCAGAATAAATATGTTTGCGAACCTTCTCCTTCAAATTCAAAGTAGATGTTCCTGCGCAAATCTCAGCAATCACTTGTTCGGATTCTACATATTGATCGTTTTGAACTAAAAGAAAACTTTTGGGGGGAATCTTCACAGTATGTAAAAGATCTTCACTCTCAATAGTTACATACAAGTCTATAGAACATAGAAAAGCGGGATGCCCATGACGTGTCCGTGTTGGCTGAACCAAATCCTCATTAAATCTTATTTTTCCATTAGAAGGGGCTCGGACTTGTTCTGCAGTACCCCCTGTGAATACTCCGCCAGTATGAAAAGTTCTTAATGTTAATTGAGTCCCGGGTTCTCCAATCGATTGACCCGCAATAATACCTACGGCTTCCCCTAACTCAACCAGGTCGCCATGAGTAGGACTCCGCCCATAACATAATCGACAAATCCAAGATGTACTCCTACAAGTAAAGGGAGTTCGAATCGATATTGGTTGGACTCGAAAGGTTATGAATCGATTGACAAGGCCAACTCCGATGTTTTGATTCCTAGTGGCAATACACCGCGGGCCTATGTATATATCATCTGCTAATACACGCCCAATTAATGTTTGGATAAAAATCCTTTCCGGCACCATCCCATTCTGAGGACTCACAGAAATCCCTCGGACAGTGCCACAATCCGCTCGACGTACAACAATGTGTTGAACTACTTCAACAAGTCTGCGCGTGAGATATCCAGCATCGGATGTTCGTACAGCAGTATCCACAACTCCCTTACGGGCCCCGTAGCACGAAATAATGTATTCCGTTAAAGAAAGTCCTTCGCGTAAATTGCTTTGAATGGGTAAATCAATCATTTGTCCTTGAGGATCTGACATTAATCCTCTCATACCTATCAATTGATGAACCTGAGATGCATTTCCTCTAGCTCCCGAAAAAGACATTATATGAACTGGATTCAAAGGGTCAGTCATCCTAAAATTAGGATTCATTTCTTGTCGCAAATACTCACTTGTAGCATACCATATTTCAATGGATTGGCGTAATTTTTCTACCGTGTGTACATTCCCGTAATGATGATGTTTTTCCAAAATAAAACTTTGCTGTTCAGCATCTTGAACTAGCCATCCCTTAGAAGGTATCGTTAAAAGATCATCAATTCCTAATGAAATGGATGTAGCAGTAGCTTGCTGGAAACCCAGAGTCTTTACTTGATCCAGGATGTGTGATGTATATGCCATTCCGAAGTGATCTATTAATCTACTAATAAGTCGTTTAATGGCAGTTCCATCTATGACTTTATTGTGAAATAACAGATTGGCCCGTTCTGCCATAAGTACCTCCATATTCGGCTGAGTAGGGATTCGAGACAATGAATTTGAGTCAATGATTGGAAAACTTCCTTTTCTCGATCTTGATTCGCGTAGAATTTTAGGTCAGGAACTATGGTCCTAGTTGAATCGGAGAGACCCGAACTCCCGTTGGTATCTATCATAGAATTATGATTAGGTATCATATGAGCAGGCTCGAAAAAACCCTTGTATAGCTTCTTCGATTTCTCGATAAAGAGAAATATGACCAACACCGGTTCGAATGTATATACAAAGAATTTCTTTTTTTATACTTCTTACTATTAGATAGTGTCCATAAATCTCATGATAGGTACCTAAAGATTCATAGTGAATTTCAAAGGGAGTTTCTCTTGAAGTAATAACGCATTGATCTAGTCTCCACCGGAGCCACAAAGGACTATCTAAATTGATTCCTTTCTGTCGATAAGCTCCAATTGCATCATAGGAATTACAAAAAAAGGGCTCTTTATACTTATAATTAGTATTGTCACTTCTTTTAGTTTCATAGTTTCGTCGATTCCAGTGAGTATATCTATTTAGACAAATACCTCGACGATTTTCACTCGTTAATACATAGAGTCCAATAAGCATATCTTGGGTTGGTACGCAAATGGGATCCCCAATAGCCGGAGATAAAAGATTCATATGAGAAAACATAAGTAACCAGGCCTCCGCTTGAGCCTCCAAAGATAAGGGTACATGAACAGCCATTTGATCTCCATCAAAATCTGCATTGAACCCCTTACAAACTAAGGGATGTAAACAAATAGCACGCCCGTCCACTAAAACGGGCTGGAATGCCTGTATGCCTAATCTATGCAGAGTGGGCGCTCTATTCAGCAATACAGGATACCCCTGCATAACTTCTTGCAGTATTTCCCATACAATGGGTTCTTTTTCTCGAATTTTACTCTTAGCACTCCCTATGTTCCAAGCAAGACGTTGTCTAATTAGCCCACAAATTACAAATATCTGGAAAAGCTCTATTGCCATTTCGCGAGGCAAGCCACATCGATGTAATGAAAGCGAAGGGCCCACGACAATCACAGAACGTCCTGAATAATCGACTCGTTTCCCAAGCAGAGTTTTGCGAAATCTTCCCTCTTTGCCTTCAATTACATCCGAAAATGATTTGTAAACTTTATTATGACCGTCCCTCACTGGTTGTCCGCGGATTCCATTATCTAGAAGTGTATCCACAGCTTCTTGTACTAATTTCTCTTGAGACATTACTAAGTCTCCTGGCATAAGTCTACTTAAACTTAAGTAATAGGTCAGGGTTTTGTTCCTAAAGATAACTCTTCGATAGAGTTCATTAATATCCGAGCTCATTAGTTTCCCCCCGTCTATCCGAATGATTGGTCTCAAGTCAGGAGGAAGAACTGGTAATAGACACAAAACCATCCATTCTGGTTCTATATTTGTTTGAATAAAACGCTTAGCCAACTCCATACGTCTAACCAAAAAATCCTTTCGTCTTCTAACTTTTTGATCTTCCCATTCATTCCCTGTGTGCTCTTCTTCCCCCAATTCTTTCCATTCTAGTAACGAATTTTCTAGAATCATGCGTAAATCTAGATCGGCTAATTGTTCTCGGATAGCACCAGCACCCGTAGAAATTTCTCGATTGCGAAATGTATTGAAACCTTGGGTAGTAAAAAAAAGTGGGATGCTGTATTGCCAAGATTGGATTTTATATTCGAATAAACCCCGTAATCGTAAGAAAGTGGGTTTTTTAGTTATGGGCCTAGCAAAAGAAAAATTGAATTCTTTATTCAATTAGAAATTACGCCAGAAATGAAATGTAAAATTCTTGAGTAGTCTACTTCCCTTCGAATGCCGAATCCCCTAAAATTAAAGGAGTGCCTTAGAATTCATACGGGATTTACTTGTCTATGTATCGTTCCATTCGATCGTTTAGGTCCTGACGTCACCTCGACGGTTATGCCACGAATCGCAGTATACTAAGCCCTCTAATTCTTTAAGAGGTTTATCTAAAAGATTTGCAATATAACTAGGAAGACGTTTTAAATACCACACGTGGGTTACTGGGCAGGCGAATTTGATATAGCCCATTTGATACCTTCGTATCCGAGAATCAACAAATTCGACTCCGCATTGTTCACAAAAATTGGGTTTTTCTTTTTCATCTCCGATTACTTGATACTTTCCACAAGCGCAAAGTCCACTTTTGAGAGGCCCAAAAATTCTTTCACAAAATAATCCATCTTTTGCCGGTTTTTTGGTTTTATAATGAAAAGTCTGGCATTTTTTTACCTCTCCAACTATCTCTCCATTCGGCAGGATTTTAGTGGCCCAAGCACTTATTTGTTGAGGAGAAACCGATCCAATTCGCAGCTGTTGATGTTTATATCGATCGATCATAGAAGAAAAATGATGATTCATTCCGATTATTAAACTTCCTTCCTATGAATCTGAAAGTTCTTCTTAGATACAAGGAAATGATTCAGTTCCAGAGCTAAAGATCGTAGTTCTCGAACGAGCAATCGAAAAGATTCTGGAGCATCTTTAGGATTAGGTATTGTTCCTCCAACGATCGTAGTACCAAGTATTTTCTGGCGAGTTCCAATATGATCCGATTTATAAGTAAGCATCTCTTGTAAAATATGAGCAACCCCAAACCCTTCTAGAGCCCAAACCTCCATTTCTCCTACCCGTTGCCCCCCCCGTTTGGCCCTTCCTCTAAGGGGTTGTTGTGTAACAAGCGCATAGGGTCCAGTGGAACGCCCATGGATTTTATCATCAACTTGATGAATTAATTTCAAGATATAAGGCTTCCCTATTAGAACAGGTTGTTCAAAAGAATTTCCTGTCCTTCCATCAAATATTCTGCTTTTTCCTGGATATTCGGGTTCAAATGCCCATGGATTCGCTGTTTGTTTACTGGCTTCATATAATTCAGAAAAGACTAATTTTCTCGAAGCTTCTTGTTCATATCTCTCATCAAAAGGTGCTATTCGATAATGTCTATCTAGCAGACTCCCCGCTAGCCCCAGTGAACATTCAAATATCTGTCCTACATTCATTCGTGAGGGTACTCCTAATGGGTTGAAGACCAGATCAACAGATCTTCCATCTTGTAAATATGGCATATCTTGTCTAGGCAAAATTTTTGAAATGATACCTTTATTTCCGTGTCTTCCAGCTACTTTATCGCCCACTTTGACTTCACGTTTCTGTAAAATATATACACGAATCATTTCGGGATTATAACCGGAACCCCCCTTCTTCTGGCTCCACCTCACATCAATAACCCGGCCTCTCCCACCTATAGGGACTTTTA